TATTTTGTTAATTCAACACAAGAAAAGGAATTTTTCTGGTGTCGAAGACTAGGAAAAGGAATAATGCCTTCTAGAATCCTTTGTTCCCTTCATTTTTTTTTTGATTCTCCATTTACTTATCTTATTTTTAATATCTAATCGAATTTGATTCTATTAGAATCAAAATGGATACATTCAATGACATTTCAATCTGACACCAGTGACATAATAATACCGCTCTCATTTGCATTGTAAAAAACAAAGAAATAAAGAAGAGGTAAAATAGTCTTCCTCACGATATCCATACTACGACTCGTAATGCGGTACAAGTCATTCCCGAAATACGGTAGAAAAGGTTTTTCATAATTTTTTAATCATACATAATTAAATTATAGAATTGCCAACAAGAATTTGTTTTTTTTTACGAACTTGATGTTGATAAATCCACAGATTTAGAAATTCATTTCGGACAATTGAACCTTCTCAAACTGTTTCTTTTTAAGAACTAAAAAGATTTGTGCCAAAATAACAGATGCAAAAAAGAACAAAAGGCCTTGGACACGTAATGGATCTTGAAGAACTATTTCCGCATCTCCCTGACCAAATCCTCCCACATTAGGATTACTCGTTAATGGTTGATCAAGTTTGATAGATTCGCCCTCTGAAACAAGAAGTTCTGGTCCTGGAGGGATAATATCAACCACTTGACGCCCATCCGCTGCATCCACTATGGTTATTTCATATCCGCCTTTTTCTTTTCGGATTATTTTGCTTACTATACCTGCTGCTGTAGCATTATAAACATTATTATTACTCTTACTCCCGTCGGGATAAATCTGACCCCTTCCCCTGTTCCCGCCTACATATATGGGATATTTTAAGAAGTGAACATCTTTCTTAGTCGCAGGGTCCGGGGAAAGAATAGGAAAGGTGATTTCACTATATTTCTGACCAGGAACAGGCCCTATCACAAGAATATTTTTTTTAGTGGGACGATAGCTCTGAAAAGACAGATTGCCCATCTTTTCTTTAATCTCGGGAGAAATACGATCGGGGGGGGCTAATTCAAACCCTTCGGGTAAAATAAGAACAGCCCCCACATTCAAACCGCCCTTTTTACCATTCGCCAGAACTTGTTTCAGTTGCATATCATAAGGAATTCGAACAACTGCTTCAAATACAGTATCAGGAAGTACCGCTTGTGGAACCTCGATATCCACGGGCTTATTAGCTAAATGGCAGTTGGCACAGACAATACGGCCGGTTGCTTCTCGTGGATTTTCATAACCCTGCTGTGCAAAAATGGGATATGCATTTGAAACGGGTGCCCAAGTTATTATATATATCATGAGTGATACGGAAATAGATCGAGTAATCTCTTCCTTTATCGAAGAAAAGGTATTTCTAGTTTGCATGGTCCAATCATTGAGCCCAAAAATTTCTACAATAAAATTAGGTAGGTCCCTAGTATAGTTCCCTATCCATGATTCTGCTATTTACTGAAATAATGTTACTCGAATATAGGAGGCATCCTTCTGGATGGGTAGAAGGAATAAGTAAAATTTTGAATGTTTTACTTATGTACAAAGTAACAAACATTAGATTTTTCAGTCATTCATTGAATGATAAATCACTACAAGTGACGGAGATACACGATTTAAATAACGGAAGATCCAATATTTAAAAATTGTGTCAAGAATGACTGGAAAAGTGGAAACAAGACCGGATATAATTTGATCGTTATGAGAAAATCCAAAATCTTTGTAGACAGAACCAATCATTAGTTCCCAACCATGGGGCGAATGGAATCCTATACATAAATCAGTTAATAAAAGAATAGAAAAAGCTTTTATTGTGTCGCTTAAGTTATATAGGAACTCTTGAACCCAAGAGTTAAGAATAACAAGTTCTTCATTACCAAGAATAGAATAACCACTTAGAATAACGAAACAGATTATATTTGTCGAGAAGTGCAAAATCGTATGGATACGATCCTCATTGTGCATCTTGATCAATTGGATCGTTTCTTTGTAGATTCCGATACGAAGCTTTTGTAGATGTGTTTCTGGGTATTCCTTTAGCATTTCGTCCAAGAGAAAGAGTTCCTCTAATTCTATAACTTTTTTTATAATACTCTTTTCTTGAATATCATTCAAAAAAATTTCGGATTGACCAATATTCCACCAATTAGTAACCCAAGATTCTAGGCTTTTATTAAATGAAAGAGAGATCCACCAGGGCAAAAATACTATAGATGCAAGATATAGAAGGGGAATGAACGCTTTCTTTTTTGCCATTTTTTCGTCTTTGATTTTTTAATGAACTCACTTCATTCGTTAACTCTCTACACTACTAATATGTATATCAAACATAAGTTCTATTACAAGTCATATGGATACTATTATGAATCCATTCCCTGTTTCTTAAAACCAGCATTCTTAAGACCAATTTTTAGTTTTTGATTTGTGATTCATTAGTTAATCCTTGAATTTCGCAATAATACAGAACGAAAATAACAAAGAATCCACTTTTGTTACTGTGAAGTTGATTTACATACGCATAAAAAAAGAATTTCGGACAAAGACAGTTTTCTGTCTGTTCCGTATACGTCTGCTTTGGCTCAAATGAGCATTCTGAAGAAATTCCAGTTAAGTTATACTATTACTATGGTATATAAAAAAGATTATTCTTTCATTTAAGTTTTATCCCTCTTCCTACGAACTAAGAAAGCATTCATTCTGAACTTTATTTTTCAAAAAACTTCAATTGGTACACGCAAGAAATAGGCCAATTCGGCCGCCTTTTGCTCAATTTCTCGTGGGGTCAGATTCTGATCGGTACGAGTCAAGGGAATGGCCCCTTGACCTCTGATTTCCATATAAAGGACACGGCGTGCAGAAATACCCTCTTTAACTTCTATTCTGATGGACTGAATGTCGTTCATAAGGAATCGGAGGAAGATTCGACGATTTTTTCCAGGAAACCCCCAACGAAAAATAGACACTATTCCTTCTTTTCTATCGAATCGATCATAACCGCTCCCTACATTCCACAAAATTGTGCACCACAAATAGGAGCTAATAAAGAGACCTGCGATCCCATAGAAAGACATCACGATCCCCTGTGGAAAAAAAATTATTTGCTGAGACGGAAATAAAGATATCAAATCCCTACCAAGATAACTGGAAGTTCCAACCAATAAAAACCCTAATGAACCTAAAAAAAGGATAAAGGCCCAGCAGAAATTGCTGATTTTTCGAGATCCTCTTATAAATTCTATCCATATACGTTCTGATCGCCAACTCATACTAGATCTCGTTGCATTTTATTGGAATTGATAGAATAACAAAAATCTATTTTACTTTTTTTGTTTCCGAAGTAACTCTAATCAACTAGCACTATTTTGATGTGAACCTTTACTTTAGGAGTAATTCATCGAATTACTTAGATCTAAAATCATAACATCACCTTTATATGATTCCCTATAGATACCTACAGATACCTACATCAATATCGATATATTGACTTTACATCTCAAACATTCGTCGCCTGATCTGTTATATATTTTCGATTTTCAAATACTTATAATTCATTTCCTTAGATATCATGTTTACGCATGTATAATCGCTTCGGTTTGGAGTAAGCCACATGTTAGACTCTAGTCTACTAAATAGATAGCTGTGTTATCGTCAAAGTTTAAGTTCAAAAAAAAAAATAGATGGCACTAACATATTTAAAAAATCTTGTTTTTTTGAACATGAAGAGATAAAGAAGCCATTGCAATTGCCGGAAATACTAGGCCCACTAAAGGCACAAAAATAGAGGGTAAGGTGGTGAGAGTTGTCATAGAATGGATACCTCGACTTAATATTTGTACCTGTTATTTATTGTTATATTAATTTTTATATTAATATTTTTACCTGTTATTTATTGATTGTTATATAAGGTATCTTATAATTATACTAATTCATACATATATAATTATACTAAGTAATATCTACGTGAGTATATATAGAAAAGGAATGAGGAATGTCGAATTAAATAAATGGACTTACTCATCTTTCGACATGAAATATATGTATCATAATAGACTTTTATATTATTTTATTTATTATCTTGTCTTATAATTTTTTTTTAATAAAATTTAATAAAGATTTTCTTACCAATTCCAAAAAAGTTCGTTATAATCCGATCCAACAACAGGGATTCTTAGTAAAACTAGAGATCCTCTAGAGATGTAGAAAGATGCAAGACTCTATGCCGCTATTTGCGATAGGTGAATTATATATACACATGGAATGTGAGAAGGGAGCATGAAATTCATTTTATTCCCCTTTCCAAATTTTGCGGAAGAAATAATTCGCTCTTTTATTTTGTTTGAAAGGGGTTTCCTAATTACTAATCAGGAATATCGGTAAAAAAAATGTCTCCGCATTATTCTTTCTACAATTTAATCTTATGTTACCAAAAAAAATCCATTCTTCGAATTTTGACTTTGGATTCCTCTAAACTAAATAACTACTTGTTCGTCACAAATAAAATAATTTGTTTTTGAACTTTTAAGTAAGGCTTTACTTGATTGAATTTTGAGTCGAGGGAACGAAAGCGTGGAGCTGAAATAACTCACTCAAAACACCTTTTAAAGGATTACGTGGTACGATTAGATCGAATAAGCCCTTCTGGAATAAATATTCAGCCGCCTGTGAACCCTCAGGGACTGTCTTATTCAATGTTTGTTCAATTACTCTTTTACCCGCAAATGCGATGTAGGCATTGGGTTCGGCAATAATGATATCCCCCAACATACCAAAACTAGCTGTCACCCCCCCAGTAGTAGGAGATGTAAGAATTGCTACATAGAATAATTTTTTATTTGATTGATAATCATATAAAGCGGAAGATATTTTTGCCATTTGCATCAAGCTCAAACTTCCTTCTTGCATGCGTGCTCCTCCAGACGCACATACTAAAATAAGAGGTAAAAATTGATTGGTAGCATACTCGATCAAACGGGTGATTTT